AATAGAAAGAAGTATATAACTAATATCTGTTTAATATTAAATCTTAAAGCATTCAGAATTTCTTTCTTATTCTATTTCTTTCTTATCTTTTTTCTAAATAGAAAAAAAATATATTCTCTATAATATATAGAAATAATATATAGAAATGGAAATAATGGATAAATATCAATATATTGATATCTATATTGATATTGCGTCCAATAGGATTTGAACCTATACCAAAGGTTTAGAAGACCTATGTCCTATCCATTAGACAATGGACGCTTTTTGCTTTTTTTACCTTTCCAATTGTTAAAAAAAAAAAGAATGTGCGAAATCTTTTTAGCAATTGTGTATTGAAGTGAATTCAATACACAATTGCTATTAGACAATTCTAATAGAGAAAATTGTCTCTAATAAAAATAAAAGGGGGCAATTTAGAATTTAGAGCGGGTAGCGGGAATCGAACCCGCATCGTTAGCTTGGAAGGCTAAGGGTTTTAGTCGACGTCGATTGATCATTTTTATATTTTTAACGTCTCTAATTCAAAACCGAACATGAAACTTTGGTTTCATTCGGCTCCTTTATGATGGATGGCGAAATTGTCAAATAAAATAAGACGGGAACGAAATCAAAATTCGACCCATAACATCTATGTTAGCCTTTTTTTCCGTCTGGGTGCTGTCACAGAAAATTTTGCTTTCTAGATGATCCTTCTAGAAGATAGAAAAGGAGAACTCGAACAATCTTTCTAGTTACTTCGTTCTTTATTTCTATTTAACGGAATCCTTAGGAAAAGTATTTTGTTTCCACCGAGCTAAAACAATATAATATGTCGATGTCTTTAGTAAACCAAAGTTCTCGTTTAATAGCTATTTTGCTTCAATTTTTTCTATACCAAACAATGAATAGAACTGAAGATTTAGTTACGATTAGAAAGAAACTTGTCTAGCTTTATCCATGGATTCTCTTGTTATACTTATTGAATTGTAAATAGTCATCCAATTCAAAAATTATGTTTCGGAATTTCATAATCCAAATTTACAATTGATTAGAGTCTTTGGATACAAATTACGAGAATCCATAATCTTCCTTGAATCTTTGATTGAAAGGTAAAGGGCTAAATCCTTTTAAGAAATAAAGTTTTTGCTCGGAAGATTAATCAAACCGAGAGACCCTTTAACTATTAAAGGGGTTAAAGGAACGAATCACACTTTTACCACTAAACTATACCCGCTACAATGCAATTATTGCATATAAATTCACCTTTTGTCGAACAAAGTAATCGAGAGTGTAATAAAAAAATCTGAAAAAAAAATTCGAAAATTCTAGCGTTGACGCGTAGACTTAATAAAATTAGTAAAGGCGTATTCCATTTTTTTGTTTTCAATTTCAGATCTTTTTTGTCTAAAAATCCATCGGATGAGTCTTTTTAACTTTAACAAAAAAAGGCCCGGCTGGGGACTGACCAGGCCAGGCTATAAAAAAAAAATCTTTTACTTGTGTTTGGACGAGACAAAATAAAAAAAGGATTCTCTATTTCTATTATTGTGGTTTTATTTATTTCTCTTTCGAGCCTTTTCTTTATCTAATCTTTATCTAGATTTTTTATGTAAATAGAATTACTGAGAAAGTTTTATAAAAAAAGTTATATAATAGTAATATATATATATTAATTATATTATAGAAATAGATGATAAATATATTTCTATAATATATATATAATAAAATATAGAAATATAATAAAATATAGAAAATGAAAAAATATATATAATATAAAGAATAATCTATAAACAAAAAAAACAAAAAAAGAAAATTTTTGAAGAATAAAGTGGAGAAGGTTTTTTTCAAGCCTTTTTTATCTAATGGAACCTAATTAAGTATCCCTTTTCGATTAGGAGAGATGGCTGAGTGGACTAAAGCGTTGGATTGCTAATCCATTGTACGAGTTAATCGTACCGAGGGTTCGAATCCCTCTCTTTCCCCTTTCTCATGTGTAATAGATAAAATCCTAATAAAATTCGAGCATTTCCACTAATTAAATAAAGCAATAAAAAACCTTTCTTTTTTATTCTTCACGTCCCGGATTACGTCCTGGATCATTAGATAGGAATCCAAATATGAAGAGAGAAACAAAGAATATAACTACAGTGTATACAAAAAGTTTAAGAGTAAGCATTACACAATCTCCAAGATCTTACTTAAAAAAAAAAGAGAATAGATTCTCTATTTTTATACCAAATATCTAATTTTGATATCAATAAATCAAGTGATTTATTTTTTTTCTAGAAAAAAAATAAAAAAAAAAAAAGGTTTCAGAAAGTCATTTGTAATAAGATAATAGTCGAGTCTTTCATATTCACACAGATTTGCATACCAACATCTAGCTATTTTTTTTGGTGAACTCGAATCTAATTAGGTTCTTTTATTTAGGGAAAAGAGGATAAAATTGAGTAAATAGAATGATCCAGATTTAGTATGGCTACCAAAAAAATTCAATGTTTGAATTGAGAGTTCGTTCATATGTCAAGATTTTTTTGATCTTTTGAATTGTTGGAAGAATCAAAATCGTGAATTTTTCTAAGGCAGTATTAAGAATTTCATCGAAAACTTACAGCTGCTTGCCAAACAAAGGCTAAGAGAAGAAAGAAAAGAGGTATTACGGGCATAACATCTACGATTGGATTCAAAAAGGCGTAGGCCTCCGGCAATTTGCCGACTAAAAAAGTGCTTGAAAAAAGGGCAGAATTAAAACAAATACAGATCAAATTAAATATATTAAGCATAAAAAAAATTGGTGTTCTTGTGGATAATTTAATTTTGATTGAGTTATTAATATATTTTTTATATAAGGAAAAAAATAAAGAAAGATAGTCTAAAAAGACTTTGTTGAACTTACTCAATCAAAAATCCTTTAATTCTCTTATGAGAATTAAAGAAATAATATTTTCATACAATATCTTAATTGAATTCTATGTAATGATCAATAAAGTCAGTTTGATTTGCTATCTACACGTGTCAAAACTCTAGCACCAATGTAATCTATATTTCATTTGGACTGAAATTGAATTGACGAACAACCAATAGCAATATTACTCTTTTAGTAGTCTTGAATAAAAATCGAAATGGGGCGTAGCCAAGCGGTAAGGCAACGGGTTTTGGTCCCGCTATTCGGAGGTTCGAATCCTTCCGTCCCAGAGTACAGTCATTACGGAATCAATCTTCTATTGCCTTTGTACACCACTTTTCTCTTTCTGTTTAAAAATCCAATATTTTTTAAGAATAAAATATTGAAATGAAAATAAGAATCAACTTATTTTTCATCATTTCAACCGAATTCAAAAAAATCGATTTGCTTTTTTTATTTGTGTGTGATGCGGGTAAGTAAGGTAGAACCGTAGATTCTAAGAGTTTTAATTAAAAAATATATATATATATTTATATATTTATATATATAAATATAGATTTATATTCAAATTTTGATTTTCCATATATTTTACATATATACAATCTAATATGGGATTCATTTGAATTCTGACTGAACCTTTTACGCGTAAATTCACTATTCTATTCATAGAGAAAGAAAAAGTATAGATTACGATATACTGACTGAACTATGACTATTCATGATTCCATAATTGAATCAATTACACAAACTAGAGGAATGTTATGGTAAAACTTCGTTTAAAACGATGTGGTAGAAAGCAACGTGCGACTTGAATTGAAGGACATGATCTGCTGTGGATTTTTTGATCCGCCACTTTTTATATAGGAATATGGGTGCTCTTGGCTCGACATTTTGTGTTCTATTTTACTAGAGTCCTACACTTTTTTTGAATATAAAAAAGAGTACAGGATGGAGCTCGAGGAGAATAGAAAGTTTTTATTCCTTTCGCAGGAGTAAGGATCTAGGGTTAGTGCGAATCAATAAGTTGGAACAACTTCGTAAGTCTTTTTATTTTTATATTGAAAAAAGCCCTTTCAAGCAATTTTACAATGGAATAAGGAAATTTTCTTAAAATTGTCAAATTCTTTGAATCAAAAGTCTATCATGCGTGAATCAAGCGTTTGTATGATTCTTTGATAGAAAAAAATCATAAAAAAAATAAGGGGCTTGTTGCTGCCCTTTTTTAATAAAACGATTCAAGATCACCGAAGTCATGTCTAAACCCAAAGATTCAAAGTAAGGATAAAGAATCCTGAAACAAGGAAATCCAGTTTTCAATTGTTTGAACAACTAGATCAGAATGAAGAATTCAAATTGATTCTAAAAAATGAGACAAACAAAAAAAGGGTTAGAGACTACTCAAAAAAAAAAAAAAAGAGTACTTAAGGATTCTCTGTTGAGATATTTGAAAGTTATTTAACTTGAGTTACGAGAGTACGAATGTTACGAATGCTTTTTATGGAAAAAAAATATTTAGGGTTTCAATACTGGCTAATTGATTTAATGTTTTTATTAATCTATTTAATATTTGAATTTTATACAGAGAGTTAACTTCTACTCATTGAATTTTTTTTCTCGAGCCGTACGAGGCCAAAGCCTCTTATACGTTTCTAGGGGGGGTATTATTCATATACATCTATCCCAATGAGCCGTTTATCGAATCGTTGCAATTGATGTTCGATCCCGAAGAGAAGGAAGAGATCTTCGGAAAGTAGGTTTTTATGATCCGATAACTAATCAAACTTATTTAAATCTTCCTGCTATTCTTGATTTCCTTAAAAAAGGCGCTCAACCAACAAGAACAGTTCATGATATTTCAAAGAAGGCAGGGATTTTTACGGAATTAAGTCTTACTAAAACGAAATTGAATTAATGAAATATAAAAAAGAGGATGTGAAAGACTCGTATTATAGTTTGGTATCAAATTTTATCTACTCTTTTCTTTCCTCCTCTTTCGCTTCCATCATATTTTTTTTATTATAATTTAGATTTATTATTAGTATTCTTCCTAAGGTACGAATACTAAAAAATACCCCGCTAACAACTACTATGTTTTATAATCATAAAAAAAATT